ATTTCTTGCTTTTCTATTCCATTCCCATAAGAATGAATACTATGATTCGCATTTCGAACAGGCATAGATACAGCATCTATAGGATAACTTCCATCTTGAGAGTTATTTGTGGGGTTCATACGGTATCCACGATCTCTCTTGATTTCTAATTCAATACGCAAATCAATTGGTTCCGTTAGGTTAGCTATATGCTGTGTTGTGTCAACTATTTCCACGGAAGGTGGTGAGATGATATCTTGAGCGGTTACGTATCTAGGACCTCTGGCGCAAATGGATGCGTCTCTAACTCCATACAGATTACTTCTCAATACAATTTCTTTCAAATTTATTAAAATTTCATGTACTGATTCCTCAATACCTACTATCGTAGAATATTCATGCGACACCTTCTCAGATTTTGCACGTGTGATACATGTTCCTTCTATTTCTCCAAGTAAAGCCCTTCGCATGGCAATACCTATGGTATCGGCTTGGCCTTTCATGAGTGGGGACAGAATGAAACGACCGTAATAAAGACGCTTACCGTCTACTCTTGATTCAACACATTTCCACTGTAGTGTTCGAGTGGATGCTGCTATTTCCTCTCGAACCATACTAATTATTATTATTTGATCAGATCATTGAATCATTTATTTCTCTTGAAATACGTTTAATTCTTATTTTTACACACGTCTTTTTTTAGGGGGTCGACATCCATTATGTGGCATAGGTGTTACATCACGTACGAAACTTAATAGTATACCGCTTCGGCGAATGGCCCGTAATGCTGCGTCTCTTCCGAGACCAGGACCCTTTATCATAACTTCTGCTCGTTGCATACCCTGATCTACTACGGTACGAATGGCATTTAAGGCAGCCGCTTGAGCAGCATAGGGTGTCCGTCTTCTTGTGCCTTTGAATCCAGAAGTACCGGCGGAGGCCCAAGAAACCACCCGGCCTCGTACATCTGTAACAGTTACAATGGTATTGTTGAAACTCGCTTGAACATGAATAACTCCTTTTGGTATTCTACGTCCATTCTTACGTAAACCAATACGTCCATTCCTACGCGAACCAATTCTTGGTATAGGTTTTGCCATATTTTATCATCTCATAAATATGAATCAGAAATATACAGAAAGATATGGAGATATCCATTTCATGTTCAAGCGGATCCTTTATTTTTACACGGCCTTACCTTACCTTAAGAAACAAACTGTAGAAAGATTATCCTTGTCTCTGTTTATGTCTCGGATTGGAACAAATCACTATAATTCGTCCGCGCCTACGGATCAGTCGACATTTTTCACAAATTTTACGAACGGAAGCCCTTATTTTCATATTTTTCACCCCTTACCTTAATTTGGAATCTGTTTCTTGGAAGAAAAAAGGTCTCTTGTATTTTTACCTTCGAATTGGATCCCCCATGAAAGGAATGTTTTCAAAAATCATCTAATCACTTGAATCTTTGTTTTGAAGTCTATAAATTATATGTCCCCTGGTTGAATCATACCGACTTATTTCAATTTTGATTCTATCTCCTGGCAGTATCCGTATCAAACTGCGCCGGATCCCACCTGAAATATAACCTAGAATTCTATTTTCATTATCTAAATGGACCCGGACTGTTGGGAAATGATTCAGTAATTAAACCTTCCTGAATCAATTTTTGTTCTTTCATTCCAGGTAACCTCTTTGAAGTATCAACTAATGGTAATGGAGGAAGCGTTATATAATTCACCTTTCCTCTCTATTTCACAAATAGGAAGTTAGAGATAAAATTAGGATACCATATAGGAGGATCACCATATATAACACAAAATTTCTCCTCCCATTTTTTCTAGTCTAGCTTCTCGATCTGTCATTATGCCTCGAGAAGTAGAAAGAATTACAATTCCCATTCCGCCCAAAATCTTAGGAATTTTTTGATAGTTGGAATAGATCCGTAGACCAGGCCGACTGATACGTTTTAAAATAGTTCTATATATTCCTTTCTTAGTCCTTCTATGGCGCAAAGTTAAAACCAAGAAATATTTGTTATTTTCCTGATGTTTCCGAACGTTTTCAATAAAACCTTCTCGTAGGAGTATTTTAACAATGTTTTCGGTGATATTAGTGGATGCTATTCGAACCGTTCCGTTTTTACTCATGTCAGCATTTCTTATAGAAGTTATTATATCAGCAATAGCGTCTTTGCCCATGACGAATTATAATTGTTGGTGCTTCTTAATATTGATATAATCAACATGTTTTTTTTTATTTTAAAAATTTGAATTTATTAAATTATTATTATTAAAAGTATATGCGTGAGACACAATCTACAAATTTGATCCATTTCAGATATCCTACTATAACTATATCATAGTTTCATCCACTAATATTTATAATACTTCGGGCGCTAATGAAACTATTTTAGTAAAATTCAACTGTCTCAATTCCCGAGCAATCGCGCCAAAAATTCGAGTTCCTTTTGGATTTTTTTCCTGATCAATGACAACTGCTGCATTGTCATCATATCGTATTATCATCCCGTTGTCACGTTTGAATTCTTTACATGTACGTACAATTACAGCTCTAATTACTTCTGATCTTTCTAGAGGCATATTGGGCACTGCTTCTTTGATTACAGCAACAATAACGTCACCAATATGAGCATATCGATGATTACCGGCTCCTATGATTCGAATACACATCAATTTTCGAGCTCCGCTGTTATCTGCTACATTCAAAAGGGTCTGAGGTTGAATCATATCATTTTTATTTTATTTGAATCTGTTATTGTAATGCAAAGAAAGAATGAGGAAAAAAAGAAATAGTGTTTGTCTAGAAATAAATAAACGAAACCCGCGGTTGTTTTTTCATCTTAATACCCCTTTTGCTTATGTTTAGTTCTACATCTCTATCCTATCCTGAAATAACAAATTGAGTTCGTATAGGCATTTTGCATGCAGCTATTGAAATAGCTGTTCTGGCTACAGTTTCTGATACTCCGCCCATTTCATAAAGTATTCGACCTGGTTTAACAACGGATACCCAATATTCGGGGGATCCTTTCCCCGAACCCATACGTGTTTCTGTAGGTCTTACTGTAATAGGTTTGTCAGGAAATATACGTATCCATATTTTTCCACCACGACGCGCATATCGTGCCATTGCTCTTCGCCCTGCTTCTATTTGTCTAGCTGTAATCCAAGTGGGTTCAAGTGCCTGAAGAGCGTATTTGCCGAAACAAATATGACTGCCTCGACAAGATATTCCTTTCATTCTTCCTCTATGTTGCTTACGAAATCGGGTTCTTTTGGGGTTATAGTTGATGGTTTTTTATTAATTCCACCTCTACTACAGAACCGGACGTGAGAGTTTCTTCTCATCCAGCTCCTCGCGAATGAAAGGATTCGATAATATTACAGATACCCATGTATTTAATAACTAATACACTAAACTAAGGATTTAGTGATTATTACATAGGAATAGGAAGCTGTATATATAGCTAAATGTGTATATTTATAAATAATGCTTCTTTTTTATAACGAATTTAAAATGAATCCTTATTTTTTTTTTTACTCTTATTGAAGACAATATTGCAATCCAGTAAAAGTAAATAAGGGTTTCACGGGCGGATATTGACTCTTTCCTGCTTCATTCGTAGGATGAATCTCTGATCTATCTCTTAGAGTAAATCAATTTGCTCTTGGTGCGTTCCGCCATCCCACCCGATGAATCATTAGGATTCGTTTTTGTTTTAATAGAATCTTATATAGTCACAGGTTTCGTCGTTCCTATAGCTTCTCCATTAATGGTTAGGCCCGAATTCTGCAATGGAGCTCCTAACAAAATCCGTTCCCGAGTCAATCTACTCAGTTTCTATTAACCCCGGGCTCTTTATTTTATTATTATTCGTTATATATTTATATCAATATTAATGCTTTATCACACTGCTTTTTCTGAGGTGATTCATAGACCATACATGTTGGAATCATTTATCATTGATATTTTCGTTCTCTCTTTCTATCACCTTTCCATTTATCCGCATCCCTTTATTTTTTCCTTTCAAAAAAATCCAAAATCAGATTTTTTATGGAAAATTTCAGTTGTTACAACTATATGATTGATCTATCCAGTCATATAGTGACTGTTTCTTGGGATCTCGACAATACGAAGCAATAAGTTGGTTATTAGTTTTTAGAATAGTTATTAGGTTCATAATGGGGTCCTTTTTTTGAAGCCCAACTCTAAAGAAAAAACTAACGAGTCACACACTAAGCATAGCAATTATATAAAAAAAAAGATTAATCGATTTTTTATTCAACCTTATAGAATTAGAATTGTTTATTTTTATTTGGTTTAACGGAAAAACTGAAACCGTTTTCAATTTTTTGTTCTATCAATGGACAGAACGGCAAAGGTCTATTTATTATTCTTCGTCCACAAATATCCAAATTTTTAGGCCTAATACTCCATGGATAGTTCGAATTGTATAGGAACAATGATCTATTTTAGCGCGAATTGTTTGTAGAGGAACCCTACCCTCTCTGATCCATTCGACCCGTGCAATTTCTTTTCCGTCGATACGCCCTGAAATTTGTATTTGAATTCCCTTTGTATCTGTTTGTTCCGTTAATTCAATAGCTCTTTTCATTGCCTTTCGAAATGAAACTCTATTTCGTAATTGTGAAGCCATATATTCTGCAAGAATATTAGGGTGCCCATAAGGTTTTTCAATTCTTGTGATAGCAATGTTAAGTCTTCGGTTCACCGAACGAAATTCTTTTTGTACATTCATCTGTAATTCTTCAATCCCTCGTGTTCGGCCCTCTATTAATAAATTTGGGAACCCAATATAGATTATGACCTGAATCAAATCAATTCTTTTTTGAATTTTTATGCGTGCAACTCCAATTCCTTCGAAACCTGGGGATATTCTCTTATTTTTTTGTACATAGTTCTTGATACAATTTCGTATTTTCTCATCTTCTTGTAGACCGATGGAAAAATTTTTTGGTTGTGCAAACCAAAAGGAATGATGATTTTGGGTTGTACCAAGTCTGAAACCAAGTGGATTTATTTTTTGTCCCATATTTTTTGATTATATTATCTTTCCATCCATTATTTTTTCTAAATAGGAATCTAAACCTTAGATTCATCTAAAAATAATTTAGATTTATCTTTTAATACAATTGTTATATGACAAGTGGGCCTTTTTATCGGATAACTACGTCCTCGGGCCCTAGGTCTTAATTTTTTCACAAAGGGGCCCCCATTGACTTCGGCTTTACTAATGAATGAATCAGCTTCGTTCAAACCCATATTATGACTCGCATTTGCTGCTGCGGAATAAACCAATTTTAAAATGGGATAAGATGCTCGATAAGGCATGAGTTCCAATATCATAAGTGTTTCCTCATAAGAACGCCCGCGAATCTGATCAATTACTCTTCGTGCTTTGAAAACAGACATACATATATGTTGAGCTAAAACTTTTACTTCTCTACTCGAATTCAATTTCTTTATCATAAGGTTTATCCCCTGCCAATGAATGATAAGTATCTATTTTTTTTTATTCCAAATTAACGACGAGATTTATTATCGTTTCTCGCATGTCTCGCGAAAGTCAGAGTAGGCGCGAATTCTCCCAATTTGTGACCCACCATACGATCTGTTATATAAATAGGTAAATGTTCCTTTCCATTATGAATAGCGATTGTATGGCCAATCATTTTGGGTATAATGGTAGATGCCCGAGACCAAGTTACTATTATTTCTTTCTCCTCCCTCATGTTAAGTTTTTCTATTTTTCTAGATAAATGATTAGCTACAAAAGGATTTTTTTTTAGTGAACGTGTCACAGCTGATTACTCCTTTTTTTACATTTTAAAGATTGGCATTCTATGTCCAATAGAATATAATATCCCGATCTAAGCTATGAAGGTAAGAATAAATACAATAATGATGAATGGAAAAAAGAGAGAATCCTTTAGCTAGATAAGGGGCGGATGTAGCCAAGTGGATCAAGGCAGTGGATTGTGAATCCACCATGCGCGGGTTCAATTCCCGTCGTTCGCCCATCACATTATTTATTTCAAATTTGAAAAATTCGATTTTCAATATTCCTATTTACGGCGACGAAGAATAAAACAATCACTATATTTTTTCCTTTTCCTACTTCTTCTTCCAAGCGCAGGATAACCCCAGGGGGTTGTGGGTTTTTTTCTACCAATTGGGGCTCTCCCTTCCCCGCCCCCATGGGGATGGTCTACAGGGTTCATAACTACTCCTCTTACTACAGGACGCTTACCTAGCCAACACTTCGATCCGGCTCTACCCAAACTTTTTTGGTTCACCCCAACATTACCCACTTGTCCGACTGTTGCTAAGCAGTTTTTGGATATCAAACGGACCTCCCCAGATGGTAATCTTAATGTGGCCGATTTACCCTCTTTTGCAATCAGCTTCGCTACAGCGCCTGCAGCTCTAGCTAATTGTCCACCCTTTCCAAGTGTGATTTCTATGTTATGTATGGCTGTGCCTAAGGGCATATCGGTTGAAGTAGATTCTTCTTTTTTATCAATAAAAACCCCTTCCCAAACTGTACAAGCTTCTTCCAAAGCATACGGCTTTCTAGATGTATATGATGAATCTAGACAGATGGATCTTATATGAATCGTATGATGAAGTACCACATGAGTGGATATATAGGAATCCAAATCTGCCGAATCACTCATGTATGATCTTCTACATCCTAGGTCTTCCCGTTCCGTCATCTGGCTTATGTTCTTCATGTAGCAATTCAGACCGAATGACTCTATGAAATTACGTCGATACTTCCACATATTACGGGTAACGTAGGAGACATCTCTATTTTTCCCCCGGGGGATCTTTATAATTACCACTGCTTAGCTTTCAATTCGCCTCTGACCATCAAATTAAATGTGAATAACCCGTCCTCCTCTCTTTGAAACAAGGGGCGCTTCCGGTTCTGTGCGTGCTTCAAACAATTTTGTCTTCTCCATATTACCATATTTCTAGAGTCAATAATTTTCTATGAGGAACTACTGAACTCAATCACTTGCTGCCGTTACTCAACAGTTTTCTGTTGAGGTCTATCCCATAGAGGTACTCAAATTGGATCAGTGATTGATTTCTAGGTTTCGTCGTAAACCTAATTGGTTACTTCCAATTACGTAAATCAATAGTTCAAACCGCACTCAAAGGTAGGGCATTTCCCATTGATATAGGAACTTCTGTACCAGAAACAATGGTATCTCCAATTATAGCCCCTCTGGGATGTAAAATATATCTCTTCTCACCATCCCCATAGTGTATGAGACAAATGTATGCATTTCGATTCGGGTCGTATTCTATGGTTACAATTCTACCAGATATGTCTTTTTCATTCCGTCGAAAATCAATTTTACGGTATAGACGCTTATGACCTCCCCCTCTATGCCTTGCGGTAATGATTCCTCTGGCATTACGACCTTTACCACAACGATGCTGTCCATAGATCAAATTATTTCGTGGATTGGATTTCACTCGACTGTCTACGGCGCCATTGCGTGTGCTCGGGGTAGAAGTTTTGTATAAATGTATCGCCGTGTTATTAAGTATTTTGCTTTAAGTTCTTTTCTCTATAAGAGGTGGAATAGAATAACCCGGTTGAAGCGTAATGATCATACGTCTGTAATGCATTGTATGCCCCATAATAGGTCCCATTCTTCTACCCTTTCCCGGGAGTCGATGACTATTCATAGCTATTACCTTGACACCAAAGAAGAGTTCGACCCAATGCTTTATTTCTGTCCTAGTTGATCCTGATTCGACATTAGAAGTATATTGATTGTTCCCCAATAACCGAATACTTTTTTCTGTAAATACTGCATATTTGATTCCATCCATAAATCCATTCTCTTCCCTATGAGTTCCAGTATCGATAAGAATTCTAGTTCTTACTGTTCATATGTTATGGTATGAATATACCATACCAATTCGTTATGTATGGATGATGAGATTCCATTGATACAGAGCCAATTCCAATAGACTTATTGAACGTTCCCATTGGCGTGCATCCAGCAGGAATTGAACCTACGAATTTGCCAATTATGAGTTGGGCGCTTTAACCATTCAGCCATGGATGCTTAACAGGGCTCATCGTACATCGTGAATAACCAAATTCCAATTGAAATGAAATATTTAGGAGGAATCAATGAAAATCTTTAGGAGGAATCAATGAAACGACATCAATTCAAATCCTGGATCTTCGAATTGAGAGAGATATTGAGAGAGATCAAGAATTCTCACTATTTCTTAGATTCATGGATCAAATTCGATTCAGTGGGATCTTTCACTCCCATTTTTTTCCACCAAGAACGTTTTATGAAACTCTTTGACCCCCGAATTTGGAGTATCCTACTTTCACGTGATTCACAGGGTTCAACAAGCAATCGATATTTCACGATCAAAGGTGTAGTACTGCTTGTAGTAGCGGTCCTTATATCTCGTATTAACAATCGAAAGATGGTCGAAAGAAAAAATCTCTATTTGATGGGGCTTCTTCCTATACCTATGAATTCCATTGGCCCCAGAAATGAGACATTGGAAGAATCTTTTTGGTCTTCCAATATCAATAGGTTAATTGTTTCGCTCCTGTATCTTCCAAAAGGGAAAAAGATTTCTGAGAGTTGTTTCATGGATCCGCAAGAGAGTACTTGGGTTCTCCCAATAAATAAAAAGCGTATCATGCCTGAATCGAACCGGGGTTCGCGGTGGTGGAGGAACCAGATCGGAAAAAAGAGGGATTCTAGTTGTAAGATAGCTAATGAAACCGTAGCTGGAATTGAGATCTCATTCAAAGAGAAAGATAGCAAATATTTGGAGTTTCTTTTTTTATCCTATACGGATGATCCGATCCGCAAGGACCATGATTGGGAGTTGTTTGATCGTCTCTCTCCGAGGAAGAAGCGAAACATAATCAACTTGAATTCGGGACAGCTATTCGAAATCTTAGGGAAAGACTTGATTTGTTATCTCATGTCTGCTTTTCGTGAAAAAAGACCAATTGAAGGGGAGGGTTTCTTCAAACAACAAGGAGCTGAGGCAACTATTCAATCAAATGATATTGAGCATGTTTCCCATCTCTTCTCGAGAAAGAAGTGGGGCATTTCTTTACAAAATTGTGCTCGATTTCATATGTGGCAATTCCGCCAAGATCTCTTCGTTAGTTGGGGGAAGAATCAGCACGAATCGGATTTTTTGAGGAACGTATCGAGAGAGAATTGGATTTGGTTAGACAATGTGTGGTTGGTGAACAAGGATCGGTTTTTTAGCAGGGTACGGAATGTATTGTCAAATATTCAATATGATTCCACAAGATCCATTTTCGTTCAAGTAACGGATTCTAGCCAATCGAAAGGATCTTCTGATCAATCCAGAGATCCTTTCGATTCCATTAGAAATGAGGATTCAGAATATCACACATTGATCGATCAAACAGAGATTCAGCAACTAAAAGAAAGATCGATTCTTTGGGATCCTTCCTTTCTTCAAACGGAACGAACAGAGATAGAATCAGATCGATTCCCGAAATGCCTTTTTGGATCTTCCTCAATGTCCAGGCTATTCACGAAATGTGAGAAGCAGATGAATAATCATCTGCTTCCGAAAGAAATCGAAGAATTTCTTGGGAATCCTACAAGATCAATTCGTTCTTTTTTCTCTGACAGATGGTCAGAACTTCATCTGGGTTCGAATCCTACTGAAAGGTCCACTAGAGATCAGAAATTTTTGAAGAAAAAACAAGATGTTTCTTTTGTCCCTTCCAGGCGATCGGAAAATAAAGAAATGGTTGATATATTCAAGATAATTACGTATTTACAAAATACCGTCTCAATTCATCCTATTTCATCAGATCCGGGATGTGATATGGTTCCGAAGGATGAACCAGATATGGACAGTTCCAATAAGATTTCATTCTTGAACAAAAATCCATTTTTGGATTTATTTCATCTATTCCATGACTGGAACA